AATTTCCAGTGGAAATGAAAAAAATCGATCCATTTATAATCTTCAACTAGTTGAATTAATGGGTCGTCCCATTGAAAATGATAACAGAATACATAGGTCGTTAACAAAAGTTCCAATAAACATATACCTATAGTATACCACCGGGTTATTCTATTTCCTCTATGGGGAAGAAAGAAAATGAAAGAACCCAAAAATATGGGAAAAACTACAATTATTGTTAACCAAGGAAAATAATTCGTGGTAAAGGCAAGATACACTTAGACCAGAAAAACCCGTACTCGAACAAAAGCTAAATCTTTTATTTTGAGTACGGGTTTTTGTCGATAAAAAAATCAAATGCATTCAAGTGGAGTTTTTTTCTGGAACGTATCAATAAGCTAGACCCATGCTACGGGTTGTTTCATGCCATAAATAAACCCGAACACTCAAGAAATCCGTTGGGCAGGCAGATTCACATCGCTTACAACCTACACAATCCTCTGTTCTTGGAGCAGAAGCAATTTGTTTAGCTTTACAGCCGTCCCAAGGTATCATTTCTAATACATCTGTGGGACAAGCTCGGACACATTGAGTACACCCAATACATGTATCATAAATTTTTACTGAATGTGACATTGGATCTATACATTTTTGGATGTCATAAATTTTCGATCTAGTAAATCGAGTAAACTTAATAAATAAATTCTATTTAATTACCAGACAAATCAATAAGTTATTAAATTTTTTTCTAATCAATCTATTTCTAGATTGACTTATGTTTTGAGAGAGAGCCAAGATACTTTGAGTTTTTTTGTTTTTGTAAAAATAATTTTATTTCTATCTTACGCGGTAAATATGCTAAGCCAAATTAATTAAATAATATTAAATTTATTTTATTTATTCAACAAATTTGATTGGTTAATACGAATTGATTTTCTATTACGATAAATTGACGAAACAATAGCCAATCCAATTGCTGCTTCAGCAGCTGCAATAGCTATAATAAAAATGGAAAAAATAGTTCCTTTTAATTGACGATTATCAAAAAAATCAGAAAATGTTACAAAATTAATATTAACTGCATTCAATATAAGTTCAAGACACATAAGTGCTTTAACCATATTTCGACTCGTGATCAATCCATAAATACCGATAGAAAATAAATAGGCACTCAAAACAAGTACATGTTCGAGCATGATTAACTAACTCCTTAGCAATCTCAATTCAGTTCAATATGAACAACAATTCAATCAATTTAATTAACTAAAATATAACATTATATTGTTAATAGATTGAAATAAAAGCATTTCTATTTGAATTTTCGGCATGAATTCAAATAGAATGGAACACAAATGAATGTAAAAATCTAGAAAAAAAATAGAGTTGTATTCCTATTTTGAAAGATTTCTTATTGACGAGCTACAGCAATTGCACCTATTAAAGCAACTAAAAGAATTATTGAAATGAGTTCAAATGGAAGAAAAAAATCAGTTGATAAATGAATACCAATTTGTTGACTATTACTTATAAAATCTTGTTCTATAATCTGGTTGGATCTTGTAGCCCAAATAATCCCGTACCATGACGTATCTAGAATAGTGCTAATTAGGGAAATTAAAATACTTGTACAAATTAGCGAAGTAATTCCATCTCCAATAGTAGAAAGATGGAAATCTTTGTAATATTCTGAACCATTCATGAACATCACAGCAAATAGGATTAAAACGTTTATAGCTCCTACATAAATCAGGAGCTGCGCCGCAGCTACAAAGTGGGAGTTTGCGAGAATATAGAATAAGGATATACAAAAAAAAACCAATCCCAAAGAAAAGGCAGAATAAATTGGATTGGGAAGTAATACCACTCCGAGGCTTCCTACTATAAGACCCAATCCCAGGAAGACTAAAAGAAAGTCATGTATTGGTCCAGGTAAATCCATTCTATGTAAAATAATAAGAAAATAGAAATATCATGACTTTGTTGATCTGACTAGACAAAAGAGGGTTACTTTTTTTTATCCTATGTTAATGGAATTCAACCCTAATAAATATGGATCGATGGAAATATAATTATTAGAACACTTGCATTCTTTAGTAGAGTAGAAACTCGTTATTTTCAATCCAAATTTCATCGTGATTCTAACTAATCAATCAATAGTTTTGATTTGTAGTTATTAATCAAACAAAAAAACCTAGCCATTTTTTATTTGAGGCTAATTCAAAACTGTTCGAATTGTATAATCGTCAATTACTGACATGGGTAAACGCCCCAAAGCAATTTGATTATAATTCAATTCGTGACGATCATAAGTAGAAAGTTCATATTCTTCAGTCATTGATAAACAATTTGTTGGACAATACTCAACGCAATTGCCACAAAATATACAGATTCCAAAATCAATGCTGTAATTAAGTAACCGTTTCTTTCGAATATCGGGTTCAAATTTCCAATCAACAACGGGTAGATCTATAGGACATACACGAACGCATACTTCACAAGCAATACATTTATCAAATTCAAAGTGGATTCGGCCCCGGAATCGCTCTGATGTAATTAATTTCTCATAAGGGTATTGAATGGTTACAGGTAAACGATTTGCGTGAGATAAGGTAATCATGAAACCTTGACCAATGTACCTTGCAGCTCGTACTGTTTGTTGACCATAATTCATGAACCCAGTTACCATAGGGAACATATCGTAAATGTCTATATAAATTTTCTATTTGTTTCTTTCTCTTGTTTTAGACAAATGGTAAATATAAAATATCACTATTTTTTTTTTATAGTGAAAGAAGTTGGGAAGAAGTTGTTAATAATAGATTACCTAGAGAAATAGGTAAAAGAAATTTCCATCCAAGATTTAATAGTTGGTCCATTCGCAGCCTTGGTAGAGTCCATCTTGTTGTAATAGAAAGGAACAAAAATAAATACGTTTTAGCCAATGTAATAAAGATACCAATTGTGGCTCCAACTATTTTTCTTGCTTTAGTTAATTCAAAAAATTCAGGACTAAATATGTACGGCATAGAAAGATTCCAGCCGCCTAAGTAAAGAACTGTTACAAATAATGAAGAAACTAGTAAATTTAAATACGAAGCAACGTAAAATAAACCAAATTTGATACCGGAATATTCGGTTTGATAACCTGCTACTAATTCTTCTTCTGCTTCTGGTAAATCAAAGGGTAATCTCTCACATTCCGCTAGCGAAGAAATTAAAAAAATGAAAAATCCTATAGGTTGACGCCACAAATTCCACCCCCAAAAACCATATTTTGATTGTGCTTCAACTATATCAACTGTACTTGAACTGTTAGATAATCATAGTCGGTGATAACAGCACTGCTATCATCTCTATTACAGAACCGTACATGAGATTTTCATCTCATACGGCTCCTCGAGGGTCCCAGATAAATCGAAAAACCTGTTTGATATTCTTTTTTGATATTCTTTAAATTTTAATATGTTTATACGATAGATAAACAAACTAAAAATCTATTGTAAGGTTCCGAATTAGACCAATGGAATTCTGTCTGCTATAGAATATAGTTCTAATAAACCGTGCTTAGGAATTTATCTCATCTTTTTTTAATAATTCAATTGTTCTTTAGTTGAGTAATAACTTAATCCTTGAATAAAATCTTTTTTGTAGCAATTTTTATTGATAGATTAATATAACTTTCAACCTATTATTGTTGATTACAAAAATTAGACATTAGTTCCGGAATCAGGATAATAATTCTATTCTAATTCTTTAAAGTTCTATGATAGGAAAGAAAAAAACTGTCTTTGTTTTCGATTTTCCATTTTTTTGTTCCTATTCTCCTTTCTCATAAAAGGGTAGACGTAAAAAAAGGGTAAAAGGATTACTTCGTTCTTGATAGTTATTTACTTAATCGGGGATAGGAGCATACTCTGGATCGAAATAATGGGGAGTACTACTTGATCGTTTCTACTAACTTAAAGCCCCAATTTTATTTTCTTGATGTCGAAATATCCCAGTGGATAATTTTCATTAGTTATATTACTAATCCTTTTTGTATCTTGGTGTTCCTAATCATCCACTCTTTTTTGCTCAATCCCCTATTATTCTTATAGTAATACAACTATGGGAATAGATAGTCAAAGTTTTCTAGAATTGGATCTTTTATTTTAAACCCGCTTCAAGACATAATGATTAATCAATCAAGCTTGGGGTAAACAGTATAGACTGTTGTTTCCTTTTCATTTAACTCTTGTACATAGGCAATGAGGCTCCATTTTTTACTGCGAATTTGTAAGCTGTTTTCTTTCACTCATATAACTATCTGGTTTAGTTCATCAATTTAACTGGTGAATAAAAAATAATGAAAATGGATTCAATTCATTTCACTTTTTTACTAGAAATGAAAAATGAAATAAGAGAAAGTTTTTGTTTTAACGAATCACACGTAGAGATATTGATAACACACATAGAGTTAATGGTATTTCATAACTAATTGATTGAGCAGCAGCCCGTAGACCACCTAAAAAGGAATATTTATTATTTGATCCATATCCTGACATAAGAAGTCCAATGGGAGCAATACTTGAAATAGCAATCCATAAAAAAACACCTATACTGAGATCGGCTAGAACAAGATGATAGCCAAAAGGAATTACTGAATAACTTAACAAAATGGATATGACAGCTAGGGAGGGGCCAATACTGAATAAACTAATATTTCCTCTAGATGGAAAAATATTCTCTTTGAAAATTAATTTTGTCCCATCTGCTAGAGCTTGAAGAATCCCCAGTGGGCCGGCATATTCAGGGCCAATACGTTGTTGTATGCCGGCAGATATTTCTCTTTCTAACCAAACAATTATGAGTACACCTATTGTAATTCCTAATACAGTAGTTAAAATAGGGACAAACGCCCATACGATGCCATAGATTTCTTTTAAGACTTCCAACCTAGAAAAAGAATTGATAGCTTCTACTTCTGTTGTATTAATTATCATTTCAACGATCAACTTCTCCCATAATGATATCTATGCTAC